GCTAGCGTAGCTTAATATAAAGCATGGCACTGAAGATGCCAAGATGGGTCCTAAGAAACTCCGCATGCACAAAGGCATGGTCCCGACCTTACTATCAGCTATAACCCAACTTACACATGCAAGTCTCCGCAACCCAGTGAGTATGCCCTCAATCCCCCCGCCCGGGGACGAGGAGCGGGCATCAGGCACAAATACTAGCCCAAGACGCCTAGCCAAGCCACACCCCCAAGGGAATTCAGCAGTGATAAACATTAAGCCATAAGTGAAAACTTGACTTAGTTAGTGTTAAGAGGGCCGGTAAAACTCGTGCCAGCCACCGCGGTTAGACGAGAGGCCCTAGTTGATATTACAACGGCGTAAAGGGTGGTTAAGGATAAACAAAACTTTTTAAAGTCAAATGGCCCCTTGGCCGTCATACGCTTCTGGGTGTCCGAGGCCCTATATTCGAAAGTAGCTTTAATAAATACCTGACCCCACGAAAGCTGAGGAACAAACTGGGATTAGATACCCCACTATGCTCAGCCATAAACCAAGACATCCACCTACAATCAGATGTCCGCCAGGGTACTACGAGCAGCAGCTTAAAACCCAAAGGACCTGACGGTGTCTCAGACCCCCCTAGAGGAGCCTGTTCTAGAACCGATAACCCTCGTTTAACCTCACCACTCCTAGCCAACCCAGCCTATATACCGCCGTCGTCAGCTTACCCTGTGAAGGGACAAAAGTAAGCAAAATGGGCACAACCCAGAACGTCAGGTCGAGGTGTAGCGCATGAAGTGGGAAGAAATGGGCTACATTTTCTATCACAGAATATTACGAACACGCACCATGAAAATAGTGCTTGAAGGAGGATTTAGTAGTAAAAGGGAAACAGAGTGTCCCTTTGAACCCGGCTCTGAGACGCGTACACACCGCCCGTCACCCTCCCCGTCAAAACACACCAAAAATACCTAATACAACAGCACCAACAAGGGGAGGCAAGTCGTAACATGGTAAGTGTACCGGAAGGTGCACTTGGATCAAACCCAGGGCGTGGCTGAGTCAGTCAAGCATCTCACTTACACCGAGAAGACATCCATGCAAATTGGATCGTCCTGAGCCAAACAGCTAGCTTAACCCACCCAATAACTAAACAATATAAATAAACAAAATAAGCCCAACACCAAAAACTAAACCATTCTTTTACCTGAGTATGGGAGACAGAAAAGGTCCCACAAAGCAATAGAAACAGTACCGCAAGGGAAAGCTGAAAGAGAAATGAAACAACCCATATAAGCATAAAAAAGCAAAGATTAAATCTTGTACCTTTTGCATCATGATTTAGCCAGTACACCCAAGCAAAGAGACCTTTAGTTTGAAACCCCGAAACCAGGTGAGCTACCCCGAGACAGCCTATTAAGGGCCAACCCGTCTCTGTGGCAAAAGAGTGGGAAGAGCTCCGGGTAGAAGTGACAGACCTACCGAACCTGGTGATAGCTGGTTGCCTAAGAGATGAATAGAAGTTCAGCCTCGTGCTCCCCAAATCAAAGCACAAACAAGACATTAAGAGAAATACACGAGAGTTAGTTAAAGGGGGTACAGCCCCTTTAACAAAGGACACAACCTTTCCAGGAGGATAAAGATCATAATACACAAAACACACCGTTCTAGTGGGCCTAAAAGCAGCCACCTAAACAGAAAGCGTTAAAGCTCAGACAGAAAAAAGTTTATTATCCTGACAAAAAATCTTACTCCCCTAACTACTATTAGGCCAACCCATGCCCACATGGAAGAGACTATGCTAAAATGAGTAACAAGAAGACCCGCTCTTCTCCTAGCACAAGTGTAAGCCAAACCGGACCAACCATTGGCAACTAACGAACTCAACCCCAGAGAGCAATGTGGACTACAAAAAGACCAAGAAAAATCCACAAACTAACTATCGTTACCCCCACACTGGAGTGCCACTAAAGGAAAGACTAAAAGAAAAGGAAGGAACTCGGCAAACACAAGCCTCGCCTGTTTACCAAAAACATCGCCTCCTGCAACACAGCCAAGTATAGGAGGTCCAGCCTGCCCAGTGACCACAAGTTTAACGGCCGCGGTATCCTGACCGTGCAAAGGTAGCGCAATCACTTGTCTTTTAAATAGAGACCTGTATGAATGGCCAAACGAGGGCTTAACTGTCTCCCTTTTCAAGTCAGTGAAATTGATCTACCCGTGCAGAAGCGGGTATAATAATACAAGACGAGAAGACCCTTTGGAGCTTAAGGTACAAAACTCAACCCACGTCAAGCAACTTCATAAAAAGCAAAAACTTTGTGGGATATGATATTTTACCTTCGGTTGGGGCGACCACGGAGGAAAAAAAAGCCTCCAAGTGGACTGGGAAAACCTCCTAAAACCAAGAGAAACATCTCTAAGCCACAGAACATCTGACCAAACATGATCCGGCAACATAAGCCGATCAACGAACCAAGTTACCCTAGGGATAACAGCGCAATCCTCTCCCAGAGTCCATATCGACGAGAGGGTTTACGACCTCGATGTTGGATCAGGACATCCTAATGGTGCAGCCGCTATTAAGGGTTCGTTTGTTCAACGATTAAAGTCCTACGTGATCTGAGTTCAGACCGGAGCAATCCAGGTCAGTTTCTATCTGTAACGCTACTTTTCCTAGTACGAAAGGATCGGAAAAGAGGGGCCCATACTTCAAGCACGCCCCACCCCTAATTTATGCAAACAAATAAATAAAATAAAGGGTGAGCCAAAACACTCAGCCAGCCAAAATAAGGACATACTGGGGTGGCAGAGCATGGTAAATTGCGAAAGGCCTAAGCCCTTTTAGCCAGAGGTTCAAATCCTCTTCCCAGTTTATGCTAAACACCTTAATTACTCACCTAATTAACCCCTTGGCCTATATCGTACCCGTACTCCTAGCAGTGGCCTTCCTAACGTTACTTGAACGAAAAGTACTGGGATATATACAACTACGAAAAGGACCAAATGTGGTAGGGCCCTACGGACTACTCCAACCCATTGTTGATGGAGTAAAACTCTTCACCAAAGAACCTGTCCGCCCATCCACATCATCCCCATTTCTATTTTTAGCCACCCCAATACTTGCACTGACCCTAGCCATAATCCTATGAACACCAATACCCATACCCCACCCAATAATTGACCTCAACCTAGGAATCCTATTTATCCTAGCCCTATCAAGCCTTGCAGTATACTCAATCCTTGGGTCAGGCTGAGCATCAAATTCAAAATACGCACTAATTGGGGCCCTACGAGCCGTAGCCCAAACAATTTCCTACGAAGTCAGCCTAGGACTAATCCTCCTCTCTGTAATTATTTTTTCAGGAGGCTACACCCTACAAACATTCAACACCACCCAAGAAAGCATTTGACTGCTTGTCCCCGCCTGACCTTTAGCCGCAATATGATACATCTCAACACTAGCCGAAACAAACCGAGCACCATTCGACCTAACAGAGGGGGAATCCGAACTAGTATCTGGTTTCAACGTAGAATATGCAGGAGGACCATTCGCACTCTTCTTCCTAGCCGAATACGCCAACATCCTTCTAATAAACACCCTCTCAGCCGTACTTTTCCTGGGAGCCTCACACATCCCCAGCATCCCCGAACTCACAACAATTAACCTAATAACTAAAGCTGCACTCCTGTCCACTGTTTTCCTCTGAGTACGAGCCTCATACCCGCGATTCCGGTATGACCAACTCATGCACTTAGTATGAAAAAACTTCCTTCCCCTCACACTCGCCTTCGTACTATGACACACCGCCCTACCAATCGCCCTGGCAGGACTCCCCCCACAACTATAACTAAGGAACTGTGCCCGAGCACCTAAGGACCACTTTGATAGAGTGAATTACAGGGGTTAAAATCCCCTCAGTTCCTAGAAAGAAGGGAATTGAACCCATGCTCAAGAGATCAAAACTCTTGGTGCTTCCTTTACACTACTCTCTAAGGCGTGGTCAGCTAATGAAGCTTTCGGGCCCATACCCCGAACATGACGGTTAAAGTCCCTCCTCCGCCAATGAACCCATACGTACTTGCGATCTTACTATCCAGCCTAGGACTGGGGACTACATTAACCTTTGCTAGCTCCCACTGACTTCTAGCCTGAATGGGCCTAGAGATTAATACACTAGCAATCGCCCCCTTAATAGCACAACACCACCACCCCCGTGCAGTCGAAGCAACTACAAAATACTTCTTAACCCAAGCCACCGCAGCAGCAATAATCCTATTCGCAAGCACAACAAATGCCTGAATAACAGGAGAATGAAGCATCAGCAACCTATCAAACCCCCTTGCCAACACAATATTCATAGCCGCCCTAGCACTTAAAATTGGACTAGCACCAGTACATTTCTGAATGCCAGAAGTCCTTCAAGGACTAGACCTAATAACGGGCCTAATCCTATCTACCTGACAAAAACTCGCCCCATTCGCACTAATCATCCAAACAGCACAAAACATTGACCCCCTTCTACTAACACTGTTAGGAGTGACATCCACATTAGTAGGGGGATGAGGAGGACTAAACCAAACCCAACTACGAAAAGTCCTAGCCTACTCCTCAATCGCCCACATAGGGTGAATAATTATTGTAATCCAGTACGCCCCTCAACTCACCCTCCTCGCACTAGGAACATACATCATCATAACCTCCGCAACATTCCTAACCCTAAAAATATCATCAACAACCAACATTAGCACACTTGCAACGACCTGATCAAAAAATCCTGTACTCGCATCAACAACTGCCTTAGTCCTTCTATCACTAGGTGGCCTCCCACCACTTACAGGGTTTATACCAAAATGAATAATTCTGCAAGAACTAACAAAACAAAACCTCCCCATCATCGCCACAACAATAGCTCTAACCGCACTAATTAGCCTATACTTTTACCTACGACTATGCTACGCAATAACACTAACCGTCTCCCCCAACACAACCAACTCAACCACCCCCCGACGAATCCAATCAACCCAAATCTCCCTACCAACCGCCCTATTTATTACAGCCACCCTAGGACTTCTACCAATAACCCCGGCCATCCTAATAATAACCGCCTAGGGACTTAGGATAACATCAGACCAAAAGCCTTCAAAGCTTTAAGTAGAAGTGAAAATCTTCTAGTCCCTGATTAAGACCTACAAGGGATTAACTTACATCTTCTGATTGCAAATCAGACGCTTTAATTAAGCTAAGGCCTTACTAGATGGGAAGGCCTCGATCCTACAAACTCTTAGTTAACAGCTAAGCGCTCAAACCAGCGAGCATCCATCTACTTTTCCCGCCGCCGAGCTCAGCAAGGCGGGAAAAGCCCCGGCAGAGTATTAGTCTACGTCTTCGAATTTGCAATCCGATGTGTTCTTCACCACGGGGCTGATAGGAAGAGGACTTAAACCTCTGTCTTCGGGGCTACAACCCACCGCCTAAGCACTCGGCCACCCTACCTGTGGCAATCACGCGCTGATTCTTCTCTACTAACCACAAAGACATTGGTACCCTCTATCTCGTATTTGGTGCCTGAGCCGGAATAGTGGGAACCGCCCTAAGCCTCCTAATTCGGGCTGAACTAAGTCAACCCGGGTCGCTTCTAGGTGATGACCAAATTTACAATGTTATCGTTACTGCCCACGCCTTCGTTATAATCTTCTTTATAGTAATGCCTATCCTTATTGGAGGATTTGGAAACTGACTCGTACCACTAATGATTGGAGCCCCAGATATGGCATTTCCACGAATGAACAACATAAGTTTCTGACTACTACCCCCATCATTTCTACTACTACTAGCCTCTTCTGGTGTTGAAGCTGGAGCCGGGACAGGATGAACAGTCTACCCGCCCCTCGCAGGAAACCTAGCCCACGCAGGAGCATCAGTAGACCTAACAATCTTCTCGCTCCACTTAGCAGGTGTTTCATCAATCCTTGGGGCAATCAACTTCATCACTACAATTATTAATATGAAACCCCCAGCCATCTCTCAGTACCAAACACCTCTGTTCGTCTGATCCGTGCTTGTAACCGCTGTACTCCTTCTCCTATCATTACCTGTCCTAGCCGCTGGGATCACAATGCTCCTAACAGATCGAAACCTCAACACCACATTCTTTGACCCAGCAGGAGGAGGAGACCCAATCCTCTATCAACACCTGTTCTGATTCTTCGGCCACCCAGAAGTCTACATCCTCATCCTTCCAGGGTTTGGAATTATTTCTCATGTCGTAGCCTACTACTCCGGTAAAAAAGAACCATTTGGTTACATGGGAATAGTTTGGGCCATAATGGCCATCGGCCTTCTAGGATTTATCGTATGAGCCCACCACATATTTACTGTTGGAATAGACGTGGACACTCGTGCATACTTTACATCTGCAACAATAATCATCGCAATCCCAACGGGTGTAAAAGTATTCAGCTGACTGGCCACACTCCACGGAGGGTCAATCAAATGAGAAACACCCATACTATGAGCCCTGGGGTTCATCTTCCTATTTACGGTGGGCGGACTCACAGGAATCGTCCTGTCCAACTCATCACTTGACATCGTTCTTCACGACACTTATTATGTAGTTGCACACTTCCACTACGTATTATCTATGGGTGCCGTATTTGCTATTATAGCAGCCTTCGTTCACTGATTCCCCCTATTAACCGGATACACCCTCCATAGCGCCTGAACAAAAATCCACTTCGCAGTTATATTCATCGGGGTTAACCTTACGTTCTTCCCACAACACTTCCTAGGACTAGCGGGCATGCCACGACGATACTCTGACTACCCAGACGCCTATGCCCTATGAAACACAATGTCATCTATCGGATCACTAATTTCATTAGTAGCGGTAATTATATTCTTATTTATTCTATGAGAAGCCTTCACCGCTAAACGAGAAGTACTATCTGTAGAACTAACAACAACAAACGTAGAATGACTCCACGGCTGCCCCCCTCCTTATCACACATACGAGGAACCAGCATTCGTTCAAGTTCAATCGAACTAACGAGAAAGGGAGGAATTGAACCCCCATATGCTGGTTTCAAGCCAGCCACATAACCACTCTGTCACTTCCTTCTAAGACATTAGTAAAATGAAAATTACACCACCTTGTCAAGGTGAAATTGTGGGTTAAACCCCCGCATGTCTTTTAAGCCCAAAGCTTAATGGCACATCCAGCACAACTAGGATTCCAAGACGCAGCATCACCAGTCATAGAAGAGCTTCTTCATTTCCACGACCACGCACTAATAATTGTATTCCTAATTAGTGCCCTAGTATTATATATTATCATTGCAATGGTATCTACTAAACTCACTAACAAATTTATTCTAGACTCCCAAGAAATCGAAATCGTATGAACCATTTTACCCGCTGTATTTTTAGTCATGATCGCCCTACCCTCTCTACGCATTCTATATCTCATAGACGAAATCAACGACCCCCACCTAACAATTAAAGCAATAGGTCATCAATGATACTGAAGCTACGAATACACAGACTACGAAGACCTAGCCTTCGATGCCTACATAGTACCAACCCAGGATCTTGTCCCAGGACAATTCCGACTCCTAGAAACAGACCACCGAATAGTTATCCCAGTACAATCTCCCATTCGTATCCTAGTATCTGCCGAAGATGTACTACACTCTTGAGGTGTTCCATCTATGGGTGTAAAAATGGATGCAGTCCCAGGACGACTCAACCAAACCGCTCTCCTCGCCTCACGCCCAGGGGTGTACTATGGACAATGCTCAGAAATCTGCGGGGCTAACCACAGTTTTATACCAATTGTAATCGAAACAGTACCACTACCAAACTTCATACTTTGATCTACATACCCTGAAGCCTCCGCCTCGCTAAGAAGCTAAATATTGGACAAAGCATTGGCCTTTTAAGCCAAAGATTGGTGACTCCAGACCACCCTTAGTGAAATGCCACAATTAAACCCCGGCCCTTGATTCATAATTTTAGTGTTCTCTTGATTAATCTTCTTAACTATTATCCCAACCAAAATCTTAAACCACACCTCACCAAACGAACCAACCCCAGTAAGTGCTGAAAAACACAAAACTGAATACTGAGACTGACCATGATAGCAAGCTTCTTCGATCAATTTGCAAGTCCATCATACCTGGGAATCCCACTAATTGCAATCGCAATTGCCCTACCCTGAGTACTCTACCCAACCCCATCATCCCGATGAATTAACAACCGACTTATCACAGCCCAAGAGTGGTTTATTAACCGCTCCACTAATCAACTAATACTACCACTAAGTGTAGAAGGACACAAATGAGCACTACTACTAACTTCGCTGATAATTTTCTTAATCACAATTAACATGTTGGGCCTACTCCCATATACCTTTACACCCACAACACAACTATCACTTAACATAGGATTTGCTGTACCACTATGACTTGCCACAGTAATCATTGGAATACGAAACCAACCAACAGTCGCACTAGGACACCTTCTGCCAGAAGGGACACCTATTCCCCTGATCCCAGTACTAATCATCATCGAAACAATTAGCCTATTTATCCGACCGCTAGCCCTAGGAGTTCGACTCACAGCCAACCTAACCGCGGGCCACCTGCTGATTCAACTTATCGCTACTGCCGTATTTGTCCTCTTACCTATAATACCAACAGTAGCAATTCTAACTGCCGCCGTACTATTTCTACTTACACTACTAGAAGTGGCAGTTGCAATAATCCAAGCCTACGTATTCGTACTTCTTTTAAGCCTATACCTACAAGAAAACACTTAATGGCCCACCAAGCACATGCCTACCACATAGTTGACCCAAGCCCATGACCCCTAACCGGAGCTATTGCTGCCCTACTAATGACATCCGGCCTAGCAATCTGATTTCACTTCCACTCAACAACACTAATAACTTTAGGAATAATTCTCCTACTTCTCACCATGTACCAATGATGACGTGACATTATTCGGGAAGGAACCTTCCAAGGCCACCATACACCCCCTGTACAAAAAGGCCTACGGTACGGAATAATTCTATTTATTACCTCCGAGGTATTCTTTTTCCTCGGGTTCTTCTGGGCCTTTTACCATTCAAGCCTAGCACCAACACCCGAACTAGGGGGATGCTGACCCCCCACAGGAATCGTCCCACTAGACCCCTTTGAAGTACCCCTCCTCAACACAGCCGTACTACTGGCATCAGGAGTTACAGTAACATGAGCCCACCACAGCATCATAGAAGGAAAACGAAAGCAAGCTATTCAGTCTCTAGCACTAACAATTCTACTGGGACTTTACTTCACCGCACTTCAAGCCATAGAATACTACGAAGCACCATTCACAATCGCAGACGGAGTCTACGGATCAACATTCTTCGTAGCTACAGGATTCCACGGACTACATGTCATTATTGGATCAACCTTCCTGGCAGTATGCCTTCTGCGCCAAGCCCAATATCACTTTACATCTGAACATCACTTTGGCTTTGAAGCCGCTGCCTGATACTGACACTTCGTAGACGTAGTATGACTATTCCTCTACGTATCTATCTACTGATGAGGCTCATAATCTTTCTAGTATTAAAGTTAGTACAAGTGACTTCCAATCACACAGTCTTGGTTAAACCCCAAGGAAAGATAGTGAACCTAATTACAGCCATTTTAATCATTACAATAGCCCTGTCCCTAATTCTAGCAGTTGTTTCTTTTTGACTACCACAAATAAACCCCGACGCAGAAAAACTATCACCATACGAATGTGGGTTTGACCCACTAGGGTCCGCCCGACTGCCATTCTCTCTACGCTTTTTCCTGGTAGCAATCCTATTCCTTCTCTTCGACCTAGAAATTGCTCTCCTCCTCCCACTACCCTGAGGCGACCAACTCCAAAATCCCACAGGAACATTTTTCTGAGCCACAACAGTCCTAATCTTATTAACCTTGGGGTTAGTTTATGAATGAACCCAAGGCGGCTTAGAATGAGCAGAATAGGGGGTTAGTCCAAAACAAGACCTCTGATTTCGGCTCAGAAAATCGTGGTTTAATTCCACGATCCCCTTATGACACCCGCACATTTTAGCTTCAGCTCAGCATTTATTTTAGGCCTAATAGGACTAGCATTTCACCGAACCCACCTACTCTCCGCACTTCTATGCCTAGAAGGAATAATACTATCCCTATTCATTGCACTAGCCCTATGAGCACTACAATTTGAATCTACAGGATTCTCAACAGCCCCTATGCTACTCCTAGCTTTTTCTGCTTGTGAAGCAAGCACCGGCCTAGCATTGCTAGTTGCCACAGTTCGTACTCACGGAACTAACCGATTACAAAGCCTTAATCTCCTACAATGCTAAAAGTACTAATCCCAACAATTATATTATTCCCAACAATCTGACTAACATCCCCCAAATGACTGTGAACAACCACAACCGCACACAGCCTCTTAATTGCTTTTACCAGCCTAACATGGCTAAAATGAACATCCGAAACCGGATGAACCTCCTCCAACACATACCTGGCCACAGACCCATTATCAACCCCCCTCCTAGTACTAACATGCTGATTACTCCCACTTATAATCCTAGCTAGCCAGAACCACATCAACCCTGAACCAATTAGCCGACAACGCTCATATATTATACTCCTCGCCTCACTACAAACTTTTTTAATCATAGCATTCGGCGTCACAGAAATCATTATATTCTACATTATATTCGAAGCTACACTTATTCCAACCCTCATCATCATTACCCGATGAGGAAATCAAACCGAACGCCTCAATGCAGGAACCTATTTCTTGTTCTACACCCTGGCAGGATCACTCCCACTCCTAGTTGCCCTACTCCTTCTTCAACAAACCACCGGTACACTCTCAATATTAGTACTCCAATACTCACAACCCATACAACTCAACTCCTGAGGCCATACGCTCTGATGAGCCGGCTGTTTAATCGCATTTTTAGTAAAAATACCACTATACGGAGTTCACTTATGACTACCAAAAGCACATGTAGAAGCCCCTGTAGCAGGATCAATAGTACTAGCAGCAGTTCTACTAAAACTTGGCGGATACGGAATGATGCGCATAATAGTAATGCTCGACCCATTATCAAAAGAGCTGGCTTATCCATTCATCATTCTAGCCCTCTGAGGCATTATTATAACTGGGTCAATCTGCCTTCGACAAACAGACCTAAAATCACTAATTGCCTACTCATCCGTAGGTCACATAGGACTAGTAGCAGGAGGAATCCTAATTCAAACCCCTTGGGGCTTCTCGGGAGCAATTATCCTTATAATCGCCCATGGACTAGCATCCTCAGCACTGTTCTGTTTGGCTAATACAGCATACGAACGAACCCACAGCCGAACAATAGTCCTTGCCCGAGGATTACAGGTGATCTTCCCACTAACAACAGTATGATGATTCATCGCCAATCTGGCTAACCTAGCATTACCACCCCTACCCAACCTAATAGGAGAACTCATAATTATCACAACATTATTCAACTGATCCCCCTGAACAATCCTGCTTACCGGACTAGGAACCCTGATCACAGCTAGCTACTCCCTATACATGTTCCTTATATCACAACGAGGCCCAACACCAAACCACATCACAGGGCTTCAACCGTTTCACACCCGAGAACACCTACTAATGACCCTTCACCTAATTCCCATCATCCTACTAGTGACAAAACCAGAGCTTATATGAGGATGATGCTACTGTAAGTATAGTTTAACCAAAATATTAGATTGTGATTCTAAAGATAGGTGTTAAAATCCCCTTACTCACCAAGGAAGAACAGAAAATAGTAAGCACTGCTAATTCTTACGCTCCATGGTTAAAATCCCTGGCTTCCTTGCGCTTCCAAAGGATAACAGCTCATCCGTTGGTCTTAGGAACCAAAAACTCTTGGTGCAAATCCAAGTGGAAGCTATGACATTAATCATACACTCATCCCTCCTCCTAACCTTTCTCATCCTACTCCACCCACTGCTCACCACACTTAACCCCCGCCAACAAGAACTTTATATAGCAAAAACCACCAAAACCGCCATCAGCTCCGCATTCTTCGTCAGTCTCCTACCACTCACAATCTTTCTGACTCAAGGAACAGAAAGCATTGTAACAAACTGACAATGAATAAACACCCAAACATTTGACGTAAACATCAGCTTTAAATTCGACCACTACTCCCTAATTTTTATTCCAATTGCCTTGTACGTCACCTGATCAATCCTTGAATTTTCACTATGATATATACACTCTGACCCCAACATCGACCGATTCTTTAAATACTTACTCGTCTTCTTAGTAGCCATAATTATCCTAGTCTCAGCTAACAACATCTTCCAACTATTCATTGGCTGAGAAGGAGTAGGAATTATATCATTCCTTCTCATCGGATGGTGGTATGGTCGAACAGACGCCAACACAGCAGCTCTACAAGCCGTCATCTACAACCGAGTAGGAGACATTGGACTAATTTTAACCACAGCCTGATTCGCAATAAACCTCAACTCCTGAGAAATTCAACAAATCCTAACATTATCAAAAGACTTTGACATAACTCTTCCCCTAATTGGGCTCATCTTAGCAGCAACAGGAAAATCAGCCCAATTTGGCCTTCACCCCTGACTCCCAGCCGCCATAGAAGGCCCTACCCCAGTATCTGCCCTACTCCATTCTAGCACTATAGTTGTTGCAGGAATCTTCCTACTAATCCGCTTCCACCCCCTCATAGAAAATAATCAGCTAGTCCTAACAATCTGTCTCTGCCTTGGAGCACTAACCTCTCTATTCTCAGCCACCTGCGCCCTAACCCAAAATGATATCAAAAAAATCGTAGCTTTCTCAACAGCAAGCCAGCTAGGCCTAATAATGGTTGCAATTGGACTAAACCAACCACAACTAGCATTCCTCCACATCTGTACCCATGCCTTTTTCAAGGCCATACTATTCCTGTGCTCAGGATCAATTATCCACAGCCTAAACGACGAACAAGATATCCGAAAAATGGGAGGCCTATTTAACATCATACCTGCTACCTCAACCTATTTTACAATCGGCAGCCTAGCTTTAACAGGAACCCCATTCCTAGCGGGATCTTTCTCAAAAGACGCAATTATTGAAGCCCTGAACACCTCTTATCTTAACGCCTGAGCCCTAACCCTGACACTAATTGCTACTTCATTCACTGCAGTATATAGCTTCCGTCTAGTATACTTCGTAATCATGGGGGCCCCACGATTCCTACCCCTATCCCCAATTAACGAAAACAATCCACTAGTAATCAACCCCCTTAAACGACTTGCCTGAGGAAGCATCACCGCAGGACTCATCATTACCCAAAATCTTCTACCAATAAAAACACCAATCATAACAATACCTACCGCCTTAAAAACAGCAGCCCTCCTAGTAACAATTGTAGGTCTACTAACAGCCATAGAACTGGCCAACATGACAAGCAAACAAGTAAAAATCACTCCAACAATCCCCATACACCATTTCTCAAATATATTAGGATTCTTCCCAATAGTTACACACCGACTCATCCCAAAGCTTAAACTCACCCTAGGACAATCAGCCGCCACCCAACTAGACAAAACATGACTCGAAACAATTGGGCCAAAAGGCCTAGCACAAACACAAAAAACTATGGCAAAAACCACAAATAACATTTCACGAGGAATAATCAAGACATACCTAACCATCTTCCTCCTAACTCTAACCATAGCCTCCATCCTAATTCTCCTTTAAACCGCACGCAAAGTCCCACGACTTAAACCACGAGTTAACTCTAACACAACAAGCAAAGTCAAAAGCAATACCCAAGCACAAATAACTAGCATACCCCCACCAAACGAATACATTACGGCCACACCACTAACATCACCACGTAAAACAGAAAATTCTTTCAACCCATCCACAACCGTCCATGAACCCTCATACCACCCCCCTCAAAACAGCCCCGCCACCAAACCAACCCCCAGCAGGTAGACCAGAACATAACCCAACACAGAACGACTACCTCAGGCCTCCGGATAAGGCTCAGCAGCTAAAGCTGCCGAATAGGCAAAAACCACGAGCATCCCCCCTAAATAAATTAGAAAAAGGACTAACGATAAAAAAGAACCCCCATGGCCCACCAAAACTCCACACCCAACCCCAGCTGCAACTACTAAACCTAACGCAGCAAAATAAGGCGTAGGATTAGATGCTACAGCAACTAAACCCACAACCAAAGCCATTAATAACAAGAACATAAAATAGGTCATAATTTCTGCTCAGACTCTAACTGAGACCAATGATTTGAAGAACCACCGTTGTTATTCAACTACAAAAACCGCCCAATGGCAAGCCTACGAAAAACACACCCTCTAATTAAAATTGCTAACGACGCACTAGTCGACCTACCAGCACCATCCAATATCTCAGCATGATGAAATTTTGGATCCCTCCTAGGGCTATGTCTAGCCACTCAAATCCTAACCGGCCTATTCCTAGCCATACACTATACCTCAGATATTTCAACCGCATTTTCATCAGTAACCCACATCTGCCGAGACGTAAACTACGGCTGATTAATCCGCAATATCCACGCCAACGGAGCATCATTTTTCTTCATCTGCATCTATATGCACATCGCCCGAGGCCTCTATTACGGATCATACCTCTACAAAGAAACCTGAAACATTGGCGTAGTCCTCCTTCTCCTAGTCATAATAACAGCCTTCGTTGGCTACGTCCTCCCATGAGGTCAAATATCCTTCTGAGGTGCCACAGTCATTACAAACCTCCTATCCGCCGTACCATACATAGGAGACATGCTAGTTCAATGAATCTGAGGTGGATTTTCAGTAGATAACGCAACACTAACACGATTCTTCGCATTCCACTTCCTACTACCGTTTGTTATCGCCGCCGCAACCATCCTTCACCTTCTATTCCTTCACGAAACAGGATCAAACAACCCAATCGGACTAAACTCAGACGCAGACAAAATCTCCTTCCACCCATACTTCACGTACAAAGACCTACTCGGATTTGTACTCATACTCCTGGCACTCATACTACTAGCACTATTTTCCCCCAACCTACTAGGAGACCCAGAAAATTTCACCCCTGCTAACCCCCTAGTTACACCCCCACATATCAAGCCAGAGTGATACTTTTTATTCGCCTACGCTATCCTACGATCAATCCCAAATAAACTTGGAGGTGTCCTCGCACTACTATTCTCCATCCTAGTCTTAATGGTAGTCCCACTCCTGCATACCTCGAAACAACGAGGACTGACATTCCGCCCAATCACCCAATTCCTATTCTGAACCCTAGTGGCAGATATAATTATCTTAACATGAATCGGAGGGATGCCAGTAAAACACCCATTCATCATCATTGGACAAATCGCATCCGTCTTATACTTTGCACTATTCCTCGTCTTTATTCCATTAGCAGGATGATTGGAAAACAAAGCACTAGAATGAGCTTGCCCTAGTAGCTTAGCCTAAAAGCATCGGTCTTGTAATCCGAAGATCGGAGGTTAAATTCCTCCCTAGCGCCCAGAAAAGAGAGATTTTAACTCCCACCACTGGCTCCCAAAGCCAGAATTCTAAACTAAACTATTTCCTGGAAGGTCGGACACCACTTATGGTTTAACACATTATGCATGTAACCTTTCAGTAATGTATTCATCCACTTATGTATTATCACCAACTCATTATTTTAACCATAAAGCAAGTACTAAATATTAAGCTATACATAAGCATAATATTAAAACTCACAAATACTACTATATTAACCCGGGTAATAGATTAATCCCTAAAAATTTGACCTCAGATTTTTCCTTGAATAATCAACTAAAATCCCACTCAACCATTTTAATGTAGTAAGAGACCACCAACCTATGTATTATAAGGTACATCATGCATGATAGAATCAGGGACAATAACTGTGGGGGTCGCACAATATGAACTATTACTGGCATCTGGTTCCTATTTCAGGAACATAACTGTAATATTCCACCCTCGGATAACTATACTGGCATCTGATTAATGGTGTAGTACATATGTCTCGTTACCCACCATGCCGGGCATTCTTTTATATGCATAACGTTCTCTTTTTTGGTTTCTTTTCACTTGGCATCTCAGAGTGCAGGCTCAAATGTTAATTTAAGGTTGAACATTTTTCTTGTATGTAATAATAAATGTTAATTATTATAAGACATAACTCAAGAATTACATATTTCTATATCAAGTGCATAACATGCTTATCTCTTGTTCAACTTATCCTTACATAGTGCCCCCTTTGGTTTTTGCGCGACAAACCCCCCTACCCCCCTACGCTCAAAGAATCCTGTTATCCTTGTCAAACCCCGAAACCAAGGAGGACTCAAGAACGCACGAGCCAACAAGTTGAAGTGTGAATTGGCATCCCCATTATATATATATATATATATATATATATATGCATCAATTTTTATTTTGCTCATCCACTAATCACCCAAATACCCCTATTAAAAATCCATAAAAAATAACCCGACACTAAATATTCTAATATATTAGTCA